TATGTGGGACTCTCTATCTTCTTGGGTAGATAATAGATCGTCTTTAATTTGGATAGTGAGTAGTTTTTATAATAATAAGTCAAGTCAAGAATAATAATCGAACAGGAGGAGCTTGCCCCAGGATGGCTTGGTAAGCAAGCAATCCGTTATGTAGGCGCAAACTCCCAGTTCTTTCTCTTCTTTCTTTTTTAGTTTAGTGACAGTTCATCAAAAGAATTGTCCAAGATTGCTAGATCGAGCACGCGACGCGCATAGTATTAAGTCCAAGAGCGGGTTGTATCCTCTTCAACATTTCTACTACTTCTTTGCCTCCCTCTTCTCTTTTCAGAGATCTCCTTGTTCTCTTCCCAGATTTTCCTCCATACCTTCGCCGCCTTCTTCATCATCTTGTTCCATCCTTCAGTGATAGACGCAATTAGACTACTCTATTCCTACGAAACGAGCCAATAGAGAGAGTGGGGGAAGGGACGGATTTGAGACTACCGACGTCTCTAGCGCTGTTGAGCTAGGGTTTGTTCTTATTGTTTTGTGAACATTAACTGAACCATTACCTGATTCAGCTAGAGAAGGAATTCCCTGTGTTAGGGGAACTGGGCTAGCCTTTCCTATTGATGAGATCAAGCCAAAAACAAGCAACCCAAAGGACAAGAGTCACCCGGTATCGGTATGTAGCACGACCGTTAGAGCTTTGACTGCCTTTCCTGAGTGTAGTTCTGTATGGGATAAACAATCAACATCTTACTAGCAGCTCCGTTGTTTCCAGCCTAAGGTCTATAATAGCCTATAGCAGTTGTGGTTGTAGCTCAATCAGTTAATCTTCGTTCATCCCCTTTTCATTTTCACTCGGCTGTCTGTCTCCGTTAGCGCTGTGGCAATCGGTGTCGTGTCAAGCACCTTCCCTCCTGTAGTTAAGGAAGCTGTTGATATAGAATAAGTGCTGGGCATATATAACCAAAGATCGGAGTAACCGCCTCCCACTAAAGCAATTGTAGAAGCTCCATCTCCAATTAATGTAGCAGCTTATAACATCCCCCTCGGGGGACTGAACTACCAGAATTCCTTACAACTCGTGCCCCATAGCCTTAGCCTTGCCTTTCTCTTTGGCTAGAATAGCTCTCAACATCTTTCCCATCTCTCCAAAGTCTTTATGGCAACTAGTGAAATGTAAGCTAGATTGCCCCTTGGCTTTGGGTTGGGAGAAGTGGAATCCGTTCTGCTGAGTTCTAGTTTCACTACTCCTTAAATAAGAATAATAGATTCGTCATGGTTTCACCTACTGCCCTTAACATGAATAGCTAGCCCAAGGGAATGAACGCTAGGAATTAGTGCTTTAGAGAGGAAAGCGAAAGCATTGAATCATTCCCGAAGGGAACTTTCGCAAAACCAACGGTAGGCTTTGGAGCTAGTTAAGTTCCCCCTTCAGGCTAGGGGCACTGAACTCACTTAAGCCGAATCTCACTCCCTCTTTATGGCAGCTATCTCTTCCTAAACAGTCGAGAAATAAAGCCCGCTGACTCCAGCACTCCGCCTACAGAAGGCCGTCCACTCCAGACCTTCTGCCTGCCTTCGAACATCTCCCATTCCTCTGCCATTGCTTGGTTCAAGACTCCCTCTTCGAAAGGCGGTACACGGACCACTAAAATAAACGGATCTGGTGACCAGGCGAAAACCATCCAATTAAATCAGCGCAGAAAGCCAATCCACTCATTCGTAACAACTAGCTTTCTTCTATCTAGATAGCTTCTTCTGCTCCCCGTCTAGGACCTCAATCTATATAAATAAAAAGGCGACTTTCATCATCCGGTGAACATTTCCGTCCCCGGAAAGAGAATAGCTCACACGAAAGTAATCTGAGAACATGTACAATCGGTGATCAACCGTTTCACTTACTAAAAAAGCTCATGTCCGGACTCCAGTGGCGTGGGTAACTCCATTTTCCACCACTGTGGATGCTTTATCTTATTAAGGATGCCCCATAGCTCCGTCTTCACGCCATCCGAGAGCGTGTGAAATCAGTGAGCCCACTAAGTGAGCTCTGCGGCTAGCAGGGCATTCTCCCCTGATTGATCCCTGTGTTAGGTCATCAAGAAAGATCATATGAGAAGAAGCTCTAAATCGGATCGAGAAGTCTCTATTTAGTGATTTGGTTGTCTATTTCGTACCTGCCCTATCTATTATGGTAGTTTCCCTTGTTGCGGATAGGTCGATCATGGGCAGATCCAAGGCAGAGGAAAGGGTACGCGGGTGATGGCACCACGCACACCGTCGGCGGATTCCGTCTATTGAGTGTAATCAGTCGTCTAAATCCTATTCCCAGGGCGAAAGAGATAGCTGCTTCCAGCGGGACCTGAGAATGATGATGATGACGGGGTTGGAGCACCCCTTTCTGTTGATTCTGTTGAATATGAGTGGGCTGGTCGTCAAGACAAAAGGGACGCTTTGAAATACCCTGGAGTCATTATCATACTCATAGTAGGGAGGGCCCTCGCTTTGTGCCTTTTTTCTTGACTTTCGACTGGTGGCTTGCATGAAATCAATTGTTTTGTCGGATGAATATTGCTTTGGCGGGAAGGAACGGAAAGGTTTGGAATAAATTATTGTTTGTTTGCTCTTGTCGGGAAGGTTTGAAAGCCGTGTGTATGTGCGTTGCATGTGTGCGTAGCGCGTTATGTGCATGTACGTGTGTGCGACAAGTAGTGCGTGTAAGGTTTGCTTTCTTGCTTGATTTTTCCTGTGGTGGAATTGACCAGAACTGTGAACCACTGTCGTGAGATCTGGTTTTTCCTTCACAGGTTTCGTGAGATCCGATGCAGAAAGAAATGCATAGAAAAATGCTTCATCAAACGCTGACATCACCTATGCAATTTCTGAGTCGAAAGTCTTGGGGACCTTCACTCAAAAAATTCTTGATTGACGAGCAGAAACATGATGAAACATGCTGCAAGAAACGATCCCGAATCCGCTACTGGACGGAAAGGATTTCTTAGTCGATCGAGAATAGATCTTACATACGCTGAAAAGTTTCAAGTTTTTGGATCTTGTGGTGGCAGAACACAGCGAACATAAATGCTACCGGATAATCGTCCTGGAACGTGCCAACACTGCATACGAATCTCTTGGCGACCCGGTCCGTACTGGACTCGATAAACAGCTGCTAGACCGAATCCTGGACCTGGGAGGGAAGCTAGGCTAATTGTTGATACGCTACAAGCAACGGTACTGGCTCGGGCAGCGATCTACGTACTCAAGGGATGACTGAAGCGTCCTCGACTGCTTTGCTTAATGCTTTCACTCTCTCTTTTCCTTCTATCTGTCTCCCGGACACTGGCACACGTGTCCATTCTGTCTCTCTTGCAGCTAGGCATGCTCTCTCTGTTGAATCAATCCAAACAAAGCAAGCTCTCCTTCCAGTTCCGGTCTGCTCTAAGGCTTGGCTCTTTGTAGCCTTTCCTTTCCACTCAATACGGCTTCCTGTCTGCTATTCATACCTCACAATCCTTTAGCAAGCTCTTCTTTTCGTTGCTCTGCTGGACTTTGTTCACTGGTTTGGTTCCGGATTTCTCACTGTAACTCAAGGAGCAATTGTGAGAGTGGAATCGATAGAGATAACTCTTTTCTTTCTTAAACTTCCTTTGCCAACAGAGGAAGGGACTCTTGGTCAAATAGGAAGAGATTCACTAGCGACTACCTTTTCCTCTCTTAAGATATATCGTGGCAGAACGTGTAACCAAAAGCTCCCGCATTCACCGCTCTGAATGACCGGGCCAAGCAGTTCTTTCTTCCTCTTTTTACCGGCAGCGCTCTGGTTCAATCTGACCACACTGCCCTTATGTCCGCTGATGCCCCTTGACTCTGACCTGACCTATACCTCCGGTCGAGCTAGCTTACTTTCCAGCCTTACCAGCTTAGCCAGCCAGCCATGAAGGAAGGCGCATGGAGTTTTAGGACAGTTGAATACCGGAAGCTTTGAAAGGTTTTGAAAAACCAGTTACACCTTGGAGTAGGACTATTCCAACGGTAGCTTCAAACTGAACTACACCATCAAACTAAGCCGACAGCAGCTCAGCACACCAGCAAGCTACGGATGACCTAGCCCAAGCAAACGTAGGGGAAGAAACGTTGGCCCGGGGAACTTAGGCCAAGCTAGGGCTCACAGAACAAGCAACGGATGAAGCGTTAGCTCCCGATCCATAAGCAAGCTATTCCCGGAAGGAATTGAGGCAAGCGTTTACCGTACCCGGAAGAACAAGCCAATCCAGATGAAAGAAAGAAGCAAGCATGAGACGACTAGCAGCCAGCTGGAATAGCTGCATCTGCCCATGACGGTACGGAATAAGCAACAAGGGCTTTCGCCTCCACCACTTTCGCTGGTTTGGAACCCTTTTCCCTTATAGAGGAGTCTCGCTTATCGTAGTATGCTCGCTCATCCCGAACTTCCGTTTCATTACGTGTAGTCAGGAAGCAAGCAACCTGCAGCTATGAGTGAAATGTATGGCCATTGACCATGCTTATTATCTCGCCCGAACAATTGCTTTCTTTCCTTAGCTAGCTAGCTTGCTGGCTAGTTTCTACCCAAAATCGATTTATAATGTATGTTCTGCCGCTTTTCTATCGCGCCCCGTCCCTTGGTATTGACAAAGACAATTCCCATGCGCCTCTATCAAAAAGCTCAAGAGATATGTCTTTCACTTTTCTGGATGTTGGTAGCGGGCAAGCAAGGGTTTTGGGCAAACTGGATGAGACAGCGGATTACGCATCCTTTATTTTCTCTCTCGGGCACACCTTCACTTACTTGGCTTTTGACTCTTTTTATTCATTACTACGCTTAACTGCAGTCGGAAGATTTGGAACCCCAACTGCCCTATTGACTGCTTGAACGCTTGCAGGAAAGCCCATCCCTCCTCCGAACCGCATTTTCAGATCTTGGATATGCCGATCAACAGGTGAACATCAGACTTATAAGGATTGGCCCACTTTCTATATACATTTCGGGCGTTATCCCCACCTCATTAGTGATTGGTCACTTGAGGCTAAAAAGCGCTTTCTCAATGCGTCAAGTTGCTTTTGGGCTGCTTTTACACGGCTACGAGGTTAAAAGCGTTTGTAGCATTCTAATTAGAAAGGCTTTCCCGTTATTCATGTTGGGTTAATTAGCCGAAACGAAAGCCGGGTTCCCCGTTGTATTGTAGAGGTCAAGAATTTTATTTTATTAGTCCCCCTTCTGTGGATTGAAACTGGATTTCTTTCGCCCTTTACTTTGGTATTTCCCCCATTGGCGGTTTCCTCCGACAAGCTATGTTAGTGTGGTGGTGTTTACACGCACGATACTGGCGTTGGCGGTTTCCGCTTCCTTGTAGCTTCCCCAGTTGCTGCTTTCCCGTTATTCGAGGTTCCAAGGTGAAAGAGTCAAGTAGCTAAGGAGTGGTTAAACCCCTTTGTAGGTTATCTTATTAGTCGAGACAGCAAAGTCGCTAAGGAGAGGAAAGAAAGAGAAAAAGTCCCATCTAGCACTAAAAGTTCCTCGGATGTGAATTGTCGTTCCGGGATGCTTGATAAGGGCAAGATCATAGGAGTGGTCGCCAACGGCCGACAAGCAAGAAAGCGGCATAGGGTAGTGGACTGACCAGTCTCTATCGTGCTGTCGCTATCGACGACTGAAGGATGAGTCTAAAGACAGAGGCAAAAAGAATGAATTTCCTTCGGAACCTTTTGGAAAAGCTAAAAGAAAAATAAAAGGAACTTTGTCTTTTACTCAGGAACCTAATATACAATATAAAAAGAGAGAAAGAAAAGCCCTTAGCGGCTGATAAGAAGACGGGGACTGATTCCCATTGAGAAAGAAAGGGACTTGGCTACAACCTTCTTAGCTAGAAAAGTGGATTTCTATATGCGGGCAGCTCTGTTGATTGAGAAAAGTCTTTAGTTACGCTTGTTGACATATCTTTCTTTTTACCAGCTGCTCAGGAAGCCACCAACCAACAATAGTTTTTAGAGCAAAGAGTCTCCGTCTCCCCTTCGATTCGTGCAAGGAGGAAAGCTTCTTATCGGGTTGGGAATGGGAAGGAAGAGACTTTCATTCCCCAACTAAAAGCTCTTTGTCTGACTTTATAAGATAAGCAAACTGATAGCATTTACGGGTCAGGGATCCGTCTACCAAAAGGTTGAGGAATGGGCTCACATTCGATGAGGGCAAAAGAATGAGAAGACATCACATAACGAATCCTCAACTATTGAAAGCTAGGAATTTCGCTGCTAAGCAACAAACAAACTGTAGTTGTACTCTACCAGTGAGGAAACCCGGCTGAACTCAGGTTGAACTCAGATAGAGCCTAAAGTCAAGCCAACCCCAGGGATTCTTTGAATGGCACCGACATCCCCTTTAATGGATTAGGAGATCAAAGTAGAGATTTGAAGATAGTGCAGCTTGGACTGACCTTCATGCATTCTTTTAAAATATGATAATCTCGCCAAAAGAAAGAAGTGAAGCCGCTGCCCCAATACAGAGCGTTTAGCTACTCATTCATTCGCATTCGATTAGGCAGAGAAGAAACCTTGATTCTGATTATAATTATTCTAGTAGGAAAGCGAGAACACTTCTATCTAGACTGCCTCTTGAATCACTAACTCAATTAGTAGAGATGGATTTGAAACATTCTCCCATTGATTAGCTATCTCACGGCTGTCTGCTCTTTCTTTTGGGGTTGTAAAGGCAGCAGCCGTAGAGGCATGATAGAACAGCACCCCACCCCAAAAAAAAGGGTAAGCAGCATCTTCTAACTTTCCTTACTCGGTCAATTCTTTTTCCACCCCCACCCCAGCGATTCACTCCGCAGAGGTCCCCTACCCCACTAATGGCCCAATAAGGGATTTAGTAACCTGGGTGGGAGAAGTAAAGGTTTACCAATATTAATTAAAGTCGATCCGCCGGCATTGGTCGAAGTGGCATGCATACCTCGCAGTCCTATCCTAGATCGATTTTTCCGAAAGCCCATGAAATTCCTTACCCTAACGGGTAAGATATGTTCTATCCTTTCCGTTTGTGCAAGTTCATCATTCAAGTCTTGAAGCAAACTTTGTAAAAATCGAATCGAAGGCTCGTTCCGGTAAATGGTATAAAGTACAATCCCTGCCTGCCTTCGTCCACTCAGTAAGAGTGTTCTCAAATCCCAAGTCAGGTGTTACTCATAAAATACCACCGCACAGGAAAAGCTACTAGTAGATCCTATTCCTCAATGAGTGTTTCATTGGAGGGTAACAATGCCTTGTTTAAAGACCGAAGGGACTAGAACAATAGAGCAGTTACTCATAGTAGTAGCCACTGCTTGTTTGAGCTGACTTGCTTATCTTGTTCCACAGTCCTACAATCATAAAAGGACAGGAAGGGCCCTGCTTCGATAATTCAGATACCTCACCCTACGCCCTGTGGAGACTTCTTTTAAGTTAGTTCTTATTCCTCAGTGGGTCGGGCACATAGCAACAAGGGCGATGTCTTACTCCTCTACCTGTGTTACTGTATGGGAAGGGGAGCCCACCCACCTTCACCCCCGGATGGGGGACACCTCCTTTACCGCCCGTATTGGTCGCTCGGCTATGGGACAGATGCCTTGCTCCCTTGTTTCCTCTGTGGTTTTCCTTGTTCCATAGGTTATACACCGCTGACAAAGACCTACAGGCGGCATCAGAGCATAAAAGAGTCCTGCTAGTAGGGACCTAGTCACTAGCCATTATTGGCTGACTTAGGAACAACTTGAGAATGGGGAGCTCTACTGAGCCGTAATGGTTATTTAGTACTGGTACCCAGACCAAATGGGACAAGAAGAATGAAGAGAGTGTGAATGAAAGCTAGGCGGCTAGTTGATGCTTTAAGGGCTATAAGTAGGCCCTTTGCTATTGCTATAAGGGCTGCTCGCCTTTATACGGCTTGGCTTCGCTATCGCTCCTATGTAGTGGTCGACCTAAAAAGTGGTATTCCTGCCATACCAGAATGCCTATTATCTAGTGCTAGAAGCTTCGCCAGAAGCAAGCAAGATGAGGGTGCTCTGCTTCGTAGACAAGGCTCGTTCCGTACTTGACTTACGAGCTCGTGTAGTACTCGCCCCTATCTCTAAAGGGGCTTATGCACTCCACTCGCTGTCTACTAAACGAGCGTTGGAGCGAGCGAGCGAAGCCTTCAATTTAGTGGCTTCCCCCTCACCCTACTCTTTTCTTTTCGCTTAAGCTCCCCCGGTTTGGGGGATTAATTGATTGGATACCCGAGAACCATAATCTTTCCTAGGAACAGCTTCTACGACGATAGATAGGGGTCAGGTTTGTTTGGCATCTATGCCCCCTGCCCTCCAAACAGTATGGGAGCCTTTCAGCTCGTACTGCTCACACACCTAGATCTTCACGGCACCTCCTCTACCATAGTGTAAGCTGGGAGCAGCTCCGAAAAGCGAGGCTTACAACTCGCTTTCAACAACGTCAACAACACCACGAAAAAAGTCCACTATGGTTGCCCACTGATCTGATCATAGGTGAAATCCAATCCCTTCGTTTCGCGCCTTTGTTTTCTTTGGGCTTAGTTATACGGCCATTCTCGTTTGAACAAGAGTGTGATCTCCCCTGGTATTCTCCGAGAGCTTAGACGCCACCGGGCTTCTTCCTCAAAGAAGGTATTATATAGCAAGCACCGTATTCTTCTTCGCTTAGTGAGTTGCCTCTCTCCTCGGGTGACTGAACTCGCTTTTAAGCAATCAGAGTAGGGATCTCTCTTCGATGAGTCAGACTAGGCTATGATTCCCAGATAGGAAGAAAGAGCATTCGCCACTTCAAGCTAGTCACTAGAACTCCCTCCTTACTTAGATCTTCGTGACCCAGGGGAGAAGCTTGGCTTAGATGAGAAATCCGTCTTTATTCTGTCACGGTAAGCGGGTTATTTCTAGGACTGATAGTTCAGTTCAAGCGTATCATAGATCAAACTCTTTCAATTTAAGTCAAGCTTGTTGTAAGGCTAAAGCCCCTTTACTAGACTAGTAGGAGCAGAAGGAAAAGTCGGAAAGCTGCTTTCCTTAGATAGGGCTTATCGGTAAGTCAGTGAAGCAAGTCTTATGGTCCAAACAGAGTACAGAGCCTGCACTTCCGGAAGACAGAGAAGGAAGACCAAACAGAGCTTGAGACTGAGAGAAGGAACGAATATCGCTAAAACCGAGACCCATTACCGAGATAGGGGACTCAGGTCAAGGAGATCAGATAGACGAAAAGTACTGTCCCTCGTATGGAGAACAAATCCTATCTCTTATCTCTCTAGTTCCGGAGAATATAGATAGCTTCTTTCTTTTACGCCTTATTAGTTATGAAAGCGGAACCTAACCAACTTGATCGATTCAGTGCTTGGATTAGGTCCGGGTAGAGAACAGGTAATGTCGGTAGGCTTTGAACTTTAGCCGTTGTTATTCAAATTCAAGGCCTTACTCGTTTCATTTTTGATCCCTCTTTCTTTGGTTTGGGAGTCCATAGATGAAAGCCTCTTCAGTAAACTCTTTCCGCTTCTGCTTCTGAATCTGGATGGCGGTGGAAAAGAGAGTGTTTCAGTTACGGTTTAGGGCTAGTGAGTTACTATACGTTCGTGAAGGCAGACAGGCGCTCGTAGACAGAAAACCGTTTTCGCAGAGCGACTTAGAGAAAACAAACTACTTCTTGTTTCGAAAAGCGATGCGTACAGTTCCGGGGGTTGTAGAACAACTACTTCTTTGCCGTTCTTTTTCCGTTAGCCTGTATCGAGACTCTAAGACTCCTTGCGCTTAGCCCCCCGCAGGTGCTTTGATAGAGATTTCGGGTTGTAGGGCGCAAGGGGATCTTTAATAAATTCCCTCTTTTCCAGTAGCTAGTTTAGATATGATATGGCAAGCGGTTCGAGTCAAGTGCCCGTTAAAGAACCAATTGTTGGCAAGAGTCACAAATATGAAGTAAACTACTTGGTCTCTTCTTTCTTCCTATTACTACTCCTTGCCTCTTCTGGAAAGTCACTTTGATCCAATAGAGTCTCTTTCCGAATAGGGGAAGGAAAGGCTCTCGCAGTAGTTGTTCTGTAAGGGCTTTCATTAGCGTGAGAAGGCAGTAAAAGGGTATTGAGCTACGAGAATGGCTTATACAGGGCAATTCTAGGGCTTCTAGAGAATGAGAGGGGCTCACTTGACAGAGTGCCGAGCATTGTTCGTCGTGCTAGTTCCGCTACTCCAGTTCCAGTGGTAAAGGAAACCTTCTCTAATCGGGAAATCCCTCTGAAAGCCTTCTTTCCAGCGGAGAGCAAAGCAAGCAAGTCCGTCTTTTCGGGTTAATGGGCAAGGCCCCACCCAAGGAACTGAGAGCATGAACTCCCAAACATCGGGAAAGAAGCATAAAGGGAAATCAAGTAACAAAGTCGCTTGCCCCAAGCCCCAGAGGAGCCTAAAGCCATTCGACTAGTTGGAAAGGGGCGGATCGCAACTCAATTGCTTGTGAAATTGAAGAGCGTAAAGCAACTTGGCCGAGAGGGTAAGGAACGAAGTAACCGAAGGTGCAGTGTTCATCGGCTCCTCCCCCTATGGGGGAGTGGCTTTCAGCTCCTTCACTTCATGCCTTTGATAGAACGGAGATGATAATTAGGCTGCTGTTGAAAAGCGTCTGCTAGCGGAGTTAGTGAACTCTTTCTTGAGGAGCGGGTTCTATCCCCCGAGTCATGGGTTTAAGCATATACAAGGCAAAGGCCCCCTTCTCTTTCATACCAGGAAAGATCAGATTAAAATCACGCCAGAAGAAAGCACTACTGACTGATCAGGAAGGGCCTTTGAGGAATTCCTTTTAAGTTAAGGGACGTTGATATCGACGATGATCCGCTGTAATGATTTATCCGACCTGCTCAAGAATCACATAAGTAAGGAAATTCCTTGCTTATTCTTATACTCTTCGTGACCCAGGGGAGAAGCTTGGCTTATTGAACTCCTAACTCATTTGCCCTGAGCCCCGTATTCCTTTGATTCTTCTCCCGTTCGTGCCAAGGAAAGCTTTCAGGCAGTCCAATAGCACCGGATTCTTCCTTCACCCCTGAAAGGGATTCGTCAACAACTGCAGCGGAGATTCCACAAAGACTAGCTTACGCTCTACCATATAAAGAAGGGAAATTCCACCCCGGAAACCATTTGATCAAGAGTGAACAGCTGAGAGTAATGGCATACTTCACTTTATCCCTTTATTAGGATTGAGACCCTGGGGTGACTGAATTCGCTTTCGAGCTAACTGTAGCGGATGAAATGGCAGCAGAGTCGTGAACAGGAAAAGCTTCGTTCTTTGTTGTTGTAGCTGGGTAGCCTCCGATATGGCTAGGCTATTAAGTCAGAGATGGGCCTTGAGACGGGATCCACTACAATTGGCCTATTGCTTCTGTAGACTCTTCCTGGTGAGTTGCCTACCCGAGCCCGAACTCGCTTAAGGGAAAAAGAGCAAGCAACTGAAGACATCACATCGCTTTCTTCCTCCAAGACTATGCTACCATTAACTTAACATGCTAGCACGCCTAGCAACTTTATTTCGAAAAGACTAATCCGCCTTTCGCTCGTCCCCTAGGAAAGAGAATTCCCATTCCCCGGTCAAAAAAAAGTACTACTGACTTTGCAGCATATGAAATAGCTGCGCTTATGCCTCCAACATCAATAGCAGCGGAAAAGATCACAGTAGCTGAAACCAAGGGTGAACCGTCGACTCAAGCAAGAACAGCAACCGACTCTCACTAAGCTAAGCCCATGTTCATCAATCACGCTAGTCGAACTAGAGCTACAGCCTGCCTTACGATACGAGAGAGAATTTCCACTGCTCTGTCTTCTCTACGATTTTAGGGTGTTCAAAAAAACTCAAAACGAATTTCATCCCGAGGTGACTTCGCTAGACTTGCTTCTAGTCTGATAGGAAATCAAACTCACAGTCGTAAGAACTGAAGGCCTAAGACCGCTTATTCCTTCTCGAAAGCTGCCCGCGAATGCCCTTCTTACTAGGCTGACAGCAGTGAGGTCGAATCCCTGGGGAAATCCCTTTATCAAATCGGATAAAGCCCGGGTGGACCAATGTAGCAGATTCTCGGCATCTCAGAAGGACTAAGGCCCTTGTTGGCTACTTTGCTTTTGGTTCTTTCACTCCGAAAGAAGTGAATCTGGAAGTTCCGTCGCTCCCTGGAGAGCTAATTGCAGCAGATGAAATAGCTGCGGGTTCGTGAAAAGAGTCATTCTGCTGAGGAATGGAAGAATTTCATATCCTTCCTTTGCTTCTTTTCTTACCGCTACGTGGGGAATTTGAGATTCTACGATCCTTGCTTACCTTGCTTTCTCGGGCGATGATTCTTGGCTTGGTTGGCCACTCTGCTATGTTGATGTTGGGTTCCCATCGATAAATTCATTCATTGTTGAAGAACTCCCCCCCTTTGACTCGCCATGCCACTATATCCATAATGACCGGCGAGTCGGAACATGTAATGTACGAATATAACCACG